CTAAGAAAAATAGTATAAAAAAAGAAAAAGGCTTCTCTTTTTTCTTTTTTACCATACAATAATTGCATCGATCCACAATAATTTGGCTCTGTTTACGAACTTTCTGTTTTATGTTGTGCCTCTAAAAATTCATTTGGGACAATTGAACCTTCTCAAACTGTTTCTTTTTAAGAACCAAAAAGATTTGTGCCAGAATAACAGATGCCAAGAAGAATAAAAGGCCTTGGACACGGGAGGGATCTTGAAGTACTATTTCTGCGTCTCCCTGACCAAACCCACCCACATTCGGATTACTTGTTAATGGTTGATCCAGCTTGACGGATTCAGCTTCTGAAACAAGAAGTTCTAGTCCTGGAGGTATAATATTAACCTCTTGGTGTCCATCCGATGCATCCACAATGGTTATTTCATATCCCCCCCTTTCTTTACGTATGATTTTGCTTACTATACCTGCAGCTGTAGCATTATAGACTGTATTGTTACTCTTGCTCCCATCGGGATAAATCTGACCTCTTCCCCTGTTCCCGCCTACATATATAGGATATTTTAAGAAGTGAACGTCTTTTTTAGTCGTGGGGTCGGGAGAAAGGATAGGAAAGGTGATTTCACTATATTTCTGACCAGGAATAGGACCTATCACAAGAATATTTTTTTTAGTGGGGCGATAACTCTGAAAAGACAGATTGCCCATCTTTTCTTTCATCTCGGGAGAAATACGATCGAGGGGAGCTAATTCGAATCCCTCAGGTAGAATAAGAACAGCCCCCACATTCAAAGACCCCTTTTTCCCATTAGCAAGAACTTGTTTCAGTTGCATATCATAAGGGATTCTAACAACTGCTTCAAATACAGTATCAGGAAGTACCGCTTGTGGAACCTCAATATCCACGGGCTTATTAGCTAAATGGCAATTGGCGCATACAATACGCCCAGTCGCTTCTCGTGGATTTTCATAGCCCTGCTGCGCAAAAATGGGATATGCATATGAAGTAGATGTCTGAGTTATTACATATATCATGAGAGATACAGAAATGGATCGAGTCATCTGTTCCTTTATCCAAGAAAAGGTATTTATATTTTGCATGGTCCAATCATTGAGCACGAGAATTTCTACAATAGATTGGGTAGGTTGCTAGTATAGTTCCCTATCTACGATTCTGCTATTGTTATTGTACTGGAATCATTTTACTGGAATACAGGAGGATTCCCCTGGATGGGTAGAAATAGAAAAAAGTTCGTAAGATTTTTATTTTGAATGGTTTGTTTCTGTAGGAAGTAACAAACATTATGATTGGCTTAATATCAGTGTATTGTTCTTTAGTCATTCATTGAATGATAAATCACTACAAGTGACGGAGATACGCTATTTAAATAATGGAAGATCCAATATTTCAAAATTGTATCTAGAATGACTGGAAAAGTGGAAACAAGAACAGATATAATTTGATCGTTATGATCAAATCCAAAATCTTTGTAGACAGAGCCAATCATTAGTTCCCACCCATGGGGCGAGTGGAATCCGATACATAAATCGGTTAATAAAATAATAGAAAAGGCTTTGATTGTGTCGCTTAAGTTATAGAGGAATTCCTGAACCCAAGAATTCAGAATGACAAGTTCTTCATTACCCAGAATAGAATAGCCGCTTAGAATAGCGAAATATATTATATTTGTTGCGAAGTTAAAAATGCTATGGATATGATCCTCATTGTGCATTTTGACCAATTGTATCGTTTCTTTGTGGATTCCTATACGAAGCTTTTGTATATGTGTCTCCGGGTACTCCTTTATCATTTCGTCCAAAAGGAATAATTCCTCTAATTCTATGAATTTTTCTAGAACATTCTTTTCTTGAATATTATTCAAGAAAGTTTCGGATTGTCTAGTATTCCACCAATTTCTAACCCAAGATTCCAGACTTTTTTGAACTAAGAGATAGATCCACCAGGGTAAAAAGACTATAGATGCAAGATATGGGAGGTTAGTGAATGCTTTCTTTTGTGGCATTTTAAATCTGTGAATTGCTAATGAAACCATCTCATTCGTCGAATATATCCAATCTGATATTTCTATGAAATATCAGTTCTATAACAAGGTATTGAACCTATACCTAATTTAGGAATTGACCCCCCCTTTTTTTATGTTTGTCCTTGAATCTAGAAATAGGATAAGGTTCCGCGCCGAAGTGGAATGAAGAAATAAAAAAAGATTGTTTCCACAATTGGTCAAATTGAAGCAATTGCATCCTTTCGATGAATGCCCGAAAGAACCACCTCAAGTCATGAATACTATTCGGACTTCGAGACGAAAGAAAACCCTTAGCTTAGAGCCATTATTTCGAAAAGTTTCGCTGGCTAAGCATAGCCAGGAATAGTTGAGGGAAATTTATGAAAAAAGGGATGTGATGATGAAATCAAAAACGAGTGGCAAAACCAGAGAAAAATGGGATGATTCTAGTTATAAGAGATCCAATCATTTGAGAATCAAGGAGCAAAACAAAAGAAGGGAAAAGAAACACCAAGTGACAAAAGAAAAGAGAGGGCAGTGAAAATATATGATCCATCAGTTCAGTATGGAATATATCAATCCAAAATATCGGAACCAAAAAGATGAATTATGTATTCTGCAATGTTCTGATACATGTGATGAATCTAGACTTATTAGATTCGATTTGTTGCTTGTTAATTAGTAGGAAAGAATTGCGTTTCTTTCCATACAGATAAAAAATTATTTTGTTTTGGTGGCCAAAAACAACTTTGTTTTCTGGTTGTTCCATATAATATACATCTCCTTTTGCTCGAATGAGCGTTCTGAACAAGCTTCAGTGAAAATAAATAAAATAGAAAAAAAGAGGATTTCTGAGTGCCTTTCTCAATGCGGAGTTCAGTTCATTTCAAAAAACTTCAATAGGTATGCGCAAGAAATAGGCCAATTCAGCAGCTTTTTGTTCCATTTCTCTTGGAGTCAAATTCTCATCACTATGAGTCAAAGGAACGGCGCCCTGTCCTATAATTTCCATATAAAGGACACGACGAGGAAAAAGACCCTCTTTAACCTCGATTCTAATCGACTGGACATCTCTCATAAGGAATCGAAGGAGGATACGACGATTTTTTCCAGGAAATCCCCAACGAAAAATACACACTATTCCTTCTTTTCTATCGAATCGATCATAACCACTACCTACATTCCACGAAATTGTGCACCACAAATAGGTGCTAATGAATAGACCCGCGATCCCATAGAAAGACATCACGAGCCCTTGGGGAAAAAAAAAGATTTGCTGAGATGGAAATAAGGATATCAGATTCCGACCAAGATAACTAGAAGTTCCAACCAATAAGAATCCTAATGAACCTAAAAGAAGGATACAGGCCCAGCAGAAATTACTTGTTTTTCGAGACCCCGCTATAAGTTCTATCCATATACGTTCTGATCGCCAGTTCATACTAGATCCAGTTTCTTTTTATTGGAATTGAGAGAATAACCCAAATGAATTTTGACTTTCCTTTTTTTGTTCCCAAAGTAACTCTCATCAACTAGCACGATTCTTATGTGAACCTGTAGGGGTCATTCATCCAATTGATTAGATAAGATCTAAAAAAAGCATCCGCTTCATAGGATCCCACTATGGATATCTACATACATATAGATACCTTGCGTTTCGGTTTCAGACATCTGCGGATCGATTTTCAATTTTAACTAGCTATAATGAAATGAATGCCTTTATCCATATATCATATCACGGTTACACATACATAAGAAAGAGAAGAGCTCTTATGTATGTGTTCGGAGGAAGCCGTATCTTGTACCATATTCCACTAATCTATATTATGATCAAGTGCAGGTCTTGAAAGAAATCGATGGGATTTGCTTCCATCGGATCTAGACAATCTTGTTCTTTTGAACATGAAGAGATAAAGAAGCCATTGCAATTGCCGGAAATACAAGGCCCACTAAAGGCACAAAAATAGAGGGTAAGTTGAAAGTTGTCATAGAATGAATACCTCGATTTCTTATTTTTACCTGTTATAAAGATATCTTATGATAAGTATATCTATTATAAGTATATAATAAGTGCAAGGAATGTAGAATGAAAAAAGTGTACCGATTCACCTTTGTACCTGAAATAAATATGGTTTATTTCTCTTGTTTATCTTCTATTCCAATCGAATTCAAGTAAAGAGCGGAAAGAAGAATTCACTCCCTTATCCCGTCGAAAGAGACTTCCTAATTACTAATCATGAATCTAGAAAAAACTCAAATAACTCACTCAGAACATCCTTTAAATCCTTACGTTCTACGATGAGGTCCAATAAGCCCTTTTCAAATAAATACTCAGCCACTTGAACACCCTCGGGTACTTCTATCTTCAATGTTTCTTCAATTACCCTTTTACCCGCAAATGCAATGTAAGCATGGGGTTCGGCAATAATGAAATCTCCCAACATACCAAAACTAGCGGTCACTCCACCGGTTGTAGGAGATGTCAGGATTGATACATAGAATGAATTTTCTTTTAATTGATAATGATATTGATATAAAGCGGAAGATATTTTAGCCATTTGAATCAAGCTCAAACTTCCTTCTTGCATGCGCGCTCCTCCGGAAGCACACACTATAATAACAGGCAGACATTCATTCGTAGCATACTCGATCAAACGGGTGATTTTCTCGCCTACTACGGATCCCATACTGCCCCCTATAAACCGAAAATCCATAACCCCAAATGCTACGGGAATACCATCTATTTCACCTATGCCCGTTTCAACAGCCTCAGCTAACCCTGTTTCCAGTTGAGAACAATCGAGATAGTCTTCATAAGTAGGCTCCTCTGCGAACAGCTTGAACAGCACCTCTAACTGCTCGTCTCCCTGCTCCTCCAATAATTCCTTCTCCTCTACCAGCTCCTGGAAGGCCTTCTCGAACTGTTCCGTATCTAACTGCTCCTGGAAGGCCTTCTCTAGCTCCTGGAAGTCCTTCCCTAACTCCTTCTGTAACTGTAAATAGAACTGCTCCTCTAAGGCCTTATCGAACTGCTCCTCTAAGGCCTTTTCGACCCGCTCCTGTGAGGCCGCGAACAGCTTCTGTACCTTCTCTTCCTCATCTAACTGCTCATCTAACTGCCCCTCGAACATCTTATCTAACTGCTCATAGAAGTCCTTCTCGAAGGCCTTATCGAAATCGAACTGCTCGTCTCCCTGCTCCTCCAAAAATTCCTTCTCCTCTACCAGCTCCTGGAAGGCCTTATCTATCCGTTCCATTTCTACCAGCTCCTGGAAGGCCTCCTCTAACCGCTCCTCTAAGGACTTCTCTAGCTCCTGGAAGTCCTTCTCGAACTCTAACTGCTCCCGTAAGTTCTCTAACTGTTCCTGTAAGGCCTTCTCTAACTCCTTCTCTTGCTTATCTAACTGCTCATCTAACTGCTCATCTAACTGCTCATCTAACTTCTCCTGTAAGGCCTTATCTAACTGCTCCTGGAAGGCCTTATCTAACTGCTCCTGTAAGGCCTTATCTAACTTCTCCTGTAAGGCCTTATCTAACTGCTCCTGGAAGGCCTTATCTAACTGCTCCTGGAAGGCCTTATCGAACTGCTCCTGGAAGGCCTTATCGAACTGCTCCTCTAAGGCCTTCCTTAACTGCTTCTCTAACGGGGCTGCCTCCGTTAAAGTGAAAGCTAATACCACTAACTCAAACCACCACTTCTGTAACGCGGAAAACGCTAACTCTGACCACGCTTCTCCCACTAACGCCTCTAACACTAACTCCCTTAATTCTAACCTCTCCTCTGACAGCTCCTCTGATAGCTCCTCGAACAGCTCCTCGAACAGCTCCTCTAACAGCTTTATCAGCTCCTCTAACCCCTCCTCGAACAACGTGAATAGCCCCTCTAACTGCTCCCAGGCATCTGAAAGATATCCAAAGATAACGGGGTCTAAAGCCATGTCTTCATCCATAGGATCCCAAGTGCCCGGATCAATCGAAAGTTCGATTCTTTCTGAACTACTCATTTTCAAAGGTTGTCCACAGTGTTCACAAATATGCAGTCTTTCCTTCAAAAATTTCTTATAATTTAATCCAATACACTTTTCATTTTCGCATTGAACCCACAAATCCCTGTATTTCCTACAGGGATCGCTAGAATCGATAGAATTCTCGCTGTAATCACTTCCATTTGTGCTAGTGGAACTTTGGATACCACTATTATTTAGACCGTGACTTCCAACGTCACTGTAATTTTCACTACCGTTTGAAATGGAACTGACTTCAGGACGCCGAAATTTCTCAATAGCCAAATCCGAGGAATCTTCAATATCCGAACTGGCGCCGTCACTATAGCCCCAACTATTATCCATTGATTTACTTAGCCCACACCTGTGCTCTAACCCCCCATTAAACAACCTCGAAGTGAACCACCGTTTTTTCATAGAATGCCTTTGATTTGATTTGTATAGAATGCCTTTGATTTGTTTAAATACAAATACAAGATGAAATGAATAGTCATTTGATTTGAATAGACCCTCTCGGGATCGGGAGAAGAAGAGAGATCCAATCGATCCTTATCCTTCTCTCGAGTCAGTTACAAAGAATTCTCTTTTGTGAGAATAAAGTTGCCGTATCGCTTTACTATAGATTCTCTCTATCTATATGACGACAATGACAACCTATTTTATTTCCCTTTCTGTCTAAAAGTCAAATAGATAGAGAGAGCGAGAGCCGAGAAGACTTGGAGTCGGTTGACGCTTTGTTCTCGTGCCTGGGCTTCTCTAAATTCTTGTCGGATAGCTTCTAGGTGATGAACGGCTATCTCGTGATCCCAGCGGATATCCCGCTCAAGGCTACGAAGATCGCGTCGAAGGTCGTTGAGTGACTCTTGCTTCATTTCGTCCTCTGTCAAAAACAAAGAGGAATCCTCGGCCGTGGATCCGACTTCGCTAGAGAGCGAAGAATGATCGGCCCTGTATCCAGAAGAGTCTTCGACAGAATATCCTTCCGAAGAAGGGTTTTCGGTGTCGGATCCGTCTTGTACTTGGTGCGGCGCAGAATCAGAAGCCGAATCGCTATCTATCGTTTGAACCGTAGCCCCCCGAGTCGGCAAAAACCGGTCGGCGTTCGGTTCGCCATTGCGATAGTCCCAGGCTGCGATTCCGATAATCGTAGCCATGAATGGTACCCAGTTTAGTCAACTTTTGAACCACTGCCAGACCACTAAGTGTCATACTATGTAATTCAAAAGTATAGAGTTTTTGGTTTAGATCAATCTTAACCGGATGATTCTTTCTAATTGGATTGGAGACTTGACCCGTTTTCCCTCGGTAAAAAGAGGGAAACTAACAAATTCTAGTTCATTCGAATTCTTCGTCGAATTCTTCGTCGAATTCTTCGTCGAATTCTTCGTCGAATTCTTCGTCGAATTCTTCGTCGAATTCTTCGTCGAATTCTTCGTCGAATTCTTCGTCGAATTCTTCGTCGAATTCTTCGTCGAATTCTTTGTCGAATTCTTTGTCTAATTCTTTGTCTAATTCTTCGTCGAATTCTTCAAGGTCGTCGAATTCTTCGTCGAATTCTTCGTCGAATTCTTCAGGGTCGACTAAATTTTTAAGGTCGCCGAATTCTTCAGGGTTGCCGAATTCTTCAGGGTCGCCTAATTTTTTAGGGTCGTCGAATTCTTCAGGGTCGCCTAATTTTTTAGGGTCGCCTAATTCTTCAGGGTTGCCGAATTCTTCAGGGTCGCCGACGGAAGGGCCGTAGAAAAACGGAAATGGAATTTTCCATTTTTCCCTTTCTTCCGTTTCCCTTTCTTCCGTTTCCCTTTGACGACGGTGACGCGGACTTGGCCATCCAATATTAACCCCTACAAAATCAACAATTCCATGATTTTTGGCTTCTGTTGGTGTCATAAAAGAATCCCTTTCAAGGTCCTTAACTATAACCCGCGTAACTTGTCCTGTTCTTTGTTTATAAAGCTTTACGACGAGCTTGCGGAGACGTCTTACTTCCATCGAATCCGGGGACAACTTATCTTCCTCAAGATAAGAACTAACAGGTTGGTGGAGCAATACCCTAATGATATAACATCATGAATGATTCCTCTATTTCGCACGATTTGGTGAAGGAAAGAGGTAAGGTAACGTAAGAACAAAAAGAGAGAGTTGAGCAACCGTACAGGCATCGTTTGCGCATTGCATACGGCTCCACGATGGAATTCACTTTTCACTTCCATTGAATGAAGAAATAAAAAATAGGATCTCTAAGACCCGAGGATCGTTCAATGATCCATTTACCACCCTTCCCTTCGAGAGAATTTTAAAATAGTAATACTATAGATAGTACTATGATGGCTCCGTTGCTTTATCTATTTTTCTCGTCTGCGATTCAGCAATCCCAAAGTTTCTTTTTGATTTGATCAACTAAGGAAAAATGATCGTGTTTTTTGTTTCATTTTCAAAATATCTCATACACTAAATAGTGGAAAGGTACTTAGGGTGTGAAAACCAAAAAGTTTGTGACGCTGAAATAGATCCCCGATAGATAAGATCCAATCGGAAATGTTTTTTGTTTCATACCACTCTCTCGATACAGAATCTCATCGTAGGAAAAAACAATAATTGCTCCTATCGAACTCGAAGTGCCATGCTATTATTACTTTTTATTTTATTCATATTCCAGATGGCGAAGGCATAGTCTTCTTTTTTCTCTCAAATAAAAAATAAAAATGCATTGGCACGAACCGAACCGTGAGGGAATGCTGTACGTTCGGTAAAATCTCCTGCGGACAAGACCAAGGATCCCATTGAATAGGCCTTCCCTATGCCTATTGTATGTACACATAGTGGCACAGTTTGTATCATATCAAAGACAGCTACTCCGCACACTACCCATCCGCCGGGACAGTTTATAAACAAAAACTGCTCCCAGGTCTTATCCTGTATAGTGAGATATACCATGAGACCCAAAATGGTATTCGCGAGCTCCCACTCAAGCTTTGCGCCTAAAAAAAGGGCTCTTTCTCGATGAAGTCGGTTGATTAGGAGAAAATTGTACCCCTTAGGAACCATACACGCACTTTTGGGTGCATACGGTTCAAAAAATTGCAAAAAAAATCAATGTGTAAATTCCAGCCCTTTTCATTGTTTCATAGCAGGATTTTTCTAACTCCTAACGAGCGTACTTTTTTTTCTTCCATTTTTCAAGAAAGCTAAGTTTTGTCTCACTTCCCCCCAAAAAAGAATTCATTAAACTTGTAGAACTCACTTTTCATTGATGTTTTGTTTTATTTCATCGAAATTCAAATTCTATTTTAAATTATGGTGTCATTTTCTTGTTACTGAATGGGCTTCTTCCATTCTTTTAGGTTTAGGCTCTACTCCGGGTAAAGATCTACCCGACCTCGATTAGCACATCTAGGACAAATGACTCCCTTTTTTTTTCCTGTCTTCCGCCAAATATTCGATGGAGTCATAATATATATGACTCCATCGAATATTTAGCGGTTTGCAATCGCCTCTACGGTCTAAGAAATAATAAATAGGAATCTTTTATGTTATGATACAAACGGTAATTATATATATTCCTATTTGACCAATTGGGTATTTTATGAGCGGAGTCTGGATACTTCATTTTAGTGGTCCAACCAAGCCAACCATAATTTCTTACATTCTAATTGAAAATAGAAATATGGATCTCCCAATTGATCTAATTGCATTTCAGTTCACGCTTTCAATTCTTGATGATGGGTCGGTTCAATCAATCTTTTTTGAGCGAAAGAGAGGATATCTCGATCGGGGAAGAGAACGGGGAAATCCCATAGGACCCAATACGTCTGACAAGTCGCACTATATGTCCACCCACGTCCACTCTTCGTTTTCAGGAATTTGAAAAGTGACTTTCGGAATACCAACAGGCATGAAATTAAAAGAGAAACGGAAGGATCGTTGAGGTTCCCTTTTATGCGAAAGCGTTTTCATTTCTTGTTTTCAGAATATTTTATTCTCTATTCAAATGAAAATGTTTCTAGACATGCCCTCTGTGCCATAAAATCTCGTAGAATCTTTTTATGTTTATTGTGGATTCTCTCAATTCTTTCCTGTAATAGTTTCTTGTCTATTCGTCTACTTTCAGTTACTTTTCTTAGTGAAATTCGAGCTTTACACTCGAATCAAAGCAACCAGAAGAACCAAAGTAAGACGGTCAGAAAGCAGATCCCCAGATAAAGAAAGAGACCAAGGAAAAAAATTGCGAAAAGTATCATCGCCTTTAGGATGAATACTCTGAGCCAGTCAAGAAGGTCCAGTAACAAATACCCCAATGAGAAAAATGTATTCTCCGACAAAAAGTCGTTAAAATACTTTTTTACAAAATAAAGATCTCGAGCGTAGTTTCTAAACTCGAACAGGATTCTCCATGTTTTTTTTTTCTGAGAATTTTTTCGACTAGGCCTAACCCCTGGAAAGCAGTCGCCCAGCCTTCGTGGATAAAAAAGAACTTCCCTTTTTTACTACTTAGATCTTTTTTGTTTTATACAGAGCGATAAGTAGCCAGACACCCAACAAGAATAGATAGACTAAACTTGTTTCATCAGGAGGTAGTTGATTTAGTACCCTAACAATTCTGATGGCAAGCCATACAGTGGCTAGCTGGCAAAAGATTTTTGCTAGTCGAAAAATATTGGTCATCATTTTAAACCCTCCTTTAGGTATAGATATTGTTTCTATGCTCTCGAAAAAGAAGAGCAGTAGATTTCATTTGACTTTATATACTTTATATATCCATTTACTTGTATGCGAAAGCGTATTCATTTCTTGTTTTCAGAATATTCTATTCTCTATTTTAATATTAAAATGAATATGAAATTTTGTTATTAATTTAGTTATAAAATAGCTATATATATTCTTTTCTATTTTATATAGTTTATAGGACATAAAGTTTTTCTAAGTAAATATGAATATGAGCGAGACGGGCATATGCGGAAAAGTCCGTCCAATTTTCTTTTTGAATGAAACTATCTATATCTATTTCATCCTATCTGCATCGCAAATTTAGGTCGATCCGCATGTCATTATGTCATTGACGCTGGTTTTTGGAAAAAAAGGAAGGATATGCTTCAAAAAAGTTAGAAATTAGAAACAAGGATCATAACACTTTTAAAAAGAAGCAGAAGATTCTTAAAGAAAAAAATTTTTATTCTGATTTATTCTGATAGAATCAGATGGCTCTGGGACGGAAGGATTCGAACCTTCGAGTAGCGAGTCCAAAACCCGTTGCCTTACCGCTCGGCCACGCCCCATTTAGGCTTCTATTTCATACTAAGAAAAAATAATATTGTTATTGGTTATTCGTCAATTTCCGCTCAAATCTCTATGAAATAGATTAGATTATTGCTAGGATTTGACACGTGGAGTTCTAGAATCCAACTGAATTTATTGATCATTACATATAATTCAATTAAGATAATGTATGAAAGTATGACTCCTTCTACTCTCGTTTGAGAATTGAAGGCTTTTTGGTTGGGTGATTCACAGAAAAATAAAGATTTTTGGTGTACCTTATTACTTTACTTTCTTTTTTTTTCCTTCTATCACTCAATCAAAATACAATTATCTCCAAGTATCTCCAAGAAGGAAATTTTTGTTATGCTGAATCTCTTTAGTTTGATCTGTATCTGTCTTAATTCTGCCCTTTATTCAATTAGTTTTGTTTTCGCTAAATTGCCTGAGGCTTACGCTTTTTTTAATCCAATCGTAGATGTTATGCCAGTCATACCTGTGCTCTTTTTGCTCTTAGCCCTTGTTTGGCAAGCTGCTGTAAGTTTTCGATGAGATCTTTACTACTGTCTTACAAACATTCCTAATTTTTTAGGAGAAAAAAGATTCTAATAATTGATAAGATCAGATAAGTCTTACATTATGAACCCTCGATTCACACATGGAAATTTTTGGATCGCCTATCTCCTCATTCTTACCTTCTACTTCCAGTGACCAAGGACCCTATTAGTATTACTTAGGGTCCCCTACAATCACAATATAAATAGAGAGAGAGATGGGGCATGAAAGAGGATTTTGGTGAAAGAATCTTATTACAAATGCATTTCTTAAAATGACTTTCTTTTGTAGAAAGCACTTGATTTCTTGGTGTCAAACAAAATAGGATATGCGGTCTAAAAATGGATAATCTATTCCCCTTTTTCCAAAAATGATCTTGGAGATTTTGTAATGCTTACTCTCAAACTCTTCGTTTACACAGTAGTGATCTTCTTTGTTTCTCTCTTCATCTTCGGATTCCTATCTAATGATCCAGGACGTAATCCTGGGCGTGAGGAATAAAAAAAGGAGTTTTTCATTTTCCTTGCTCGATTTCGGAATTTTGTTATGATTTTATCTATTCCAGACATTGAACTATGATAAAATCAGAGAAAATGGCTCGGTTTTTTTTTTTTGCAAGGCAAATATCAAGTCATCAGAGGAGGCGGAAAGAGAGGGATTCGAACCCTCGGTACGAATAAGTCGTACAACGGATTAGCAATCCGCCGCTTTCGTCCACTCAGCCATCTCTCCCAATTGAAAAAGGAGAATTACTCTGGTATGATTATGCATGAAGTAAAAAAAGTCTTTCTTTTTTATTCTATAGAGACTCATTAGATCCTAATTTAGATAGAGATTCATTTGATTAGTAATTCCATTCGAATTCCATTTCGATACCGAGGAGATTTCCCATAGAAAAAAGGAAAGAACCTTTCTTTCTCTTTCGTCTGAAAGATTTTTTGATCCCCCGGCCTGGCTAGGTACTGACCAGGCCAGGCCATTTCTTTCTTGTTTTATTCCAATGAATCATAGATCCAATGATTTATTGGATTTGAAAAAAAAAAAATGATTAAGGATATCGAAGTAGGAAATTTTTTAAATGAAAAATTTTTCATGATTCTTTCTGAATCCCAGGGACTCGAAGATATGTGAGATTGGTGAATTTCTTCTATCGAGTCACTTCCGCCCAGCTCATTGAACTCATTTCTTTGGTTAATGGCTTAGATTCATTCTGTTCCCTGTTTGAGAATGGAATGAAAGATCCTTTTTTGTTTCGTTGTTTTTAGTTTCATTGTTCGAGAAAGAATTGGATCTTTCATGATTGATTATCTTCAACAATCTGTAATCTGTTAAAGATGCAAATTTCAGAAGAACTTGTTTCTTCGTCTTCTTTCTAAATTGTTTCATTCATACAATCAAATATGATGTGAATTCACTAATTCAATAGAATCCTAAGACTTCTCTAGCCAGATAAATGCACCCGTCCATATAGAAAAAGAAAGTCTCAAGTATAGATTGCTATGGATCGATTGAGCCAATGACTATTCATGATTCCATATTGAATCAATTCCATACGGGTTTCAAACAAGAGGGATGTTATGGTAAAACTTCGTTTAAAACGATGTGGTAGAAAGCAACGTGCGACTTGAAGGACATGATCGTCTGTGGACTCTTACATCCACCATTTTTTATAGGAATAAAGATGCTCTTGGCTCGACATAGTTTGTTCTGTTCCACTAGACCAACCCCTTTTGCTGGGTTGTAAATAGTATCTGATGGAGCTCGAGCAGAAAGTAAAGTATTTAGTTATTTCTCAGGGACAAGGGTCTAGGGTTAGTGTCAATCAATAAGTTGGAACAACTTCGTAAGTATATCTTCAATATAGAAATCGAAAACATCCAAATTCAACAAAAGTTTCGAGAAAATTTTGTTGGAATTGAGAAACCTATTTCGATTTCGATCACAAGTCTATCCCACGGGATCAACCGTTCGTATGATTCTTCGCTAGAAAGAAATCGCAAAAGGTACGTTGCTGCCATTTTGAAACGATTAAAGATCACCGAAGTAATGTCTAAACCCAATGATTCAAAGCAAAGATAAAGGATCCCGGAACAAGAAAACACCATTTTAAATTGTCTCAACCATTGGACCAGGAATAAAAAAAAAGGGTTAGAGACAAACAAAAGGGGTTAGAGACAGCTCAATAAATGAAATGACTACGTCTAAGGATTTTCCTTTTAGTTCTTTGAGAATTAGACAACTTGAGTTATGAGTACGAATGATTTTTCTTTTCTTTTTCGGGACGGAAGAAAAAAAACGAATCAAAGCATAGTAATGAATTTGAGAATTTTATAGATCTCTTTGGAACTATATAATTCAAATCATTCTTTCTCGAGCCGTACGAGGAGAAAACCTCCTATACGTTTCTAGGGGGGGGGCATTGTTCATCTATATCTATCCCAATGAGCCATCTATCGAATCGTTGCAATTGATGTTCGATCCCGAAGAGAGGGAAGAGATCTCGGGAAAGTGGGTTTTTACGATCCGATAAAGAATCAAACCTATTCAAATGTTCCTGCTATTCTATTTTTCCTTGAAAGGGGTGCTCAACCCACAGGAATTGTTCATGATATTTTAAAGAAAGGGATATTTAAGGAACTTCGGGTTAATTAAACGAACTAAAATGAATGAAAAAATTAGGTAAAGGGGGGCCATCCTATGTGAGTATTGTGTCATTTTTTCTTTCTTATTCCCCCCTTTCTTGCTCTATTCATACCTCTTTACGATTAGATTGATCCCATACAATCCCATATTCTATTTATATAAAATAAAAAATAACGACAAAAATCTCTTTTGATCTGAGACAGATAGAAAAATAGAAAAAAATAGAGGAAATTACAATCACAGGATCCATAAAATTAGAAATTATGGGCTTACTCTCAATCGGGCGGCTTTCGTTAGGATTCCGCGAACAAACAAGGGGTCCAAGCTTCGTTATTGCACCGTTACTTATATTAATATTAATATAAAGCCGAGACCTTTCCTACTTATTCTTTCTTTTTTTCTTTGGCCATCCAGACTTTCGTATCTTTATTATCTATGTAGATTCTCTATGTAACGCCAATCCAACACAAGTCTTTTTTTTTTTATTGAAATTCCATTTTTTTGTTTTCAACGTTCATATTGACAATAGTGTATTGAACAAATATAATTGGATCGTGGATAAATAGGATCTATTTATCCACGTCCCATAAGTTTGGTTTTTAACTTCATGCAAACGATGTGTTCCTTGGATTCGCTGTGACACAAAAGGTCTCCTCTGAAATGAAACGGAAAGAGGTCGATCTATTTTCTATATTTATCGGGTAATTGATTCTATTTTCATTTGATCTGTTCAGTTTTACGTTTATAAATCGAATCGACCAGAAAATTCTTTTTTGAGATTTGGTTGTTAGTTCCATTTTGTTGATGGGGTCGTGCAAGCCAATATCCTATCTCTTTATTATTTTATTTCTTTTGATTCTGATCGTATCTACACATCCTAAATTACCTTATTCGGGTTGCTAACTCAACGGTAGAGTACTCGGCTTTTAAGTGCGCCTAGAATCTTTTACACATTTGGATGAAGCAACGGATTCGTACATACCATTGGTAGAGTTTGTAAGACCACGACTGATCCTGAAAGGGGGTGAGTGGAAAAAGCAGCATGTCGTATCAATGTAAAACTCTGAGAATACTGGATCCTTAACGGATCGGTACAAAATCTATATATATAGATTTTTTGATTCTTGTAGCGGGACAAAATAAATTCACGGTTGGGTCGATTGAATAAATGGATAGAGCCCTCTGGCTCCAATTATAGGGAAGCAAAAAGCAACGAGCTTCTGTTCTGAATTCGAATGATTACCCGATCTAATTAGACGTTAAAAATGGATTAGTGCCTGGTGCGGGAAAAGGTTCTCCCATAAGTGGATTATCATTTTTTTTTTATGAATCCTAACTATTTCTACCATACATTCTCTTATGTATGGAGTGGCGACTCATGTGTATCAGAAACGGTATATTGATAAAGATAAATTATTCCAAAGTCAAAAGAGCGATCGGGTTGCAACAATAAAGGATTTCGAACCATCTCGGTATTCTATAACGAACACAAACCAATTGGATGGAAAAAGGGAGGATCCATTGATTAGCTTATCTGTCGTCGCCGAGGTATTTTTTATTTTCTTACTATATACCCTGTTTTGACTGTATCGTACTATGTATCATTTGCTAACCCAATAAACCCTTTGCTTTTGTTTCAAATCCAATTTCAAATGGAGGAATTACAAGGATATTTAGAAATGGATAGCTATCAGCAACAAGACTTACTCTATCCACTTCTTTTTCAGGAGTCTCTTTATGCACTTGCTCATGATCATGGTTTAAAGGGATCCATTCCTTACGAACCCGTGGAAAATTTAGGTTATGACAATAAATCCAGTTCACTGCTTGTGAAACGTTTAATTACTCGAATGTATCAACAGAAGTTTTTGATTCTTTCGGCTAATGCTTTTAACAAAATAAAATTTTTTGGGCACAACAAAAACTTTTATTATCAAATGGTATCTGCAGGATTTTCAGTCATTTTGGAAATGAAATTCTCACTGAGATTAGTGTCTTCTCGAGAAGGGAAAGGTCTAAAAAAATCTCAAAATTTAGGATCAATTCATTCAACATTTTCCTTTTTAGAGGATAAATTCTCACATTTAAATAATGTGTCAGATATACTAATACCCCACCCCATTCATCTGGAAATCTTGGTTCAAAACCTCCGCTCTTGGATACAAGATGCCCCCTCTTTACATTTATTCCGACTCTTTCTCCACGAGTCTCGTAATTGGGGTAGTTTGATTACTCAAAAGAAATCCATCTTTTTTTCAAAAGAGAATCAAAGATTCTTCTTGTTCCTATATAATTATCATGTATATGAATGGGAATCCATATTCATGTTTCTCCGTAAACAATCTTTTCATTTACGATCAACATCTTTTGGAAACCTTCTTGAGCGAACACATTTCTATGGAAAAAGGGAACATCCTCCAGGAGTTTTTCGTAAGGATTTCCAGAATATCCTATGGTTGTTCAAGGAGCCTTTCATGCATTATATCAGATATCAAGGAAAATCCATTCTGGCTTCAAGGGGAAGTTTTCTTCTGATGAATAAATGGAAATATCACCTTGTCATTTTATGGCAATATTCTTTTTACTTGTGGTCTCAACCAGCTAGAATTCATATAAACCAATCTTCCAATCATTCCTTCGAGTTTCTGAGTTATCTTTCAAGTGTACGGATAAATCCTTCAGTGGTAAGGACTCAAATGCTAGAAAAAGCATTTCTAACGGAGATTGCTAGCAAGAAGTTCGATACCCTAGTCCCAATTATTCCAATGATTGGATCATTGGCTAAAGCTAAATTTTGTAACGTTTCGGGGCATCCCATTAGTAAGCCGATTCGGGCCGATTTATCAGATTCTGATATTCTCAATCGATTTGGTCGGATATGCAGAAATCTTTCTCATTATTACAGTGGATCCTCAAAAAAAAAGAGTTTGTATCAAATAAAGTATATACTTCGACTTTCGTGTGCCAGAACTTTGGCTCGTAAACACAAAAGTACGGTACGTGCTTTTTTGAGAAGATTAGGTTCGGAATTAGGG